CCAAGGGGGTTTCCGCATATTTTGCTTGGGCTTAATCTTTTCTAATTATACTAGAAATCGTATAAGAACTTGTTATAATTGGATTTATTGGATTGTTTCATCAACGGTGTTGGGTCAGAATAACTTTTTGACTCTGCGCCAGTAATTCCCCTATTATTTATTAGTGAACAATAATTGAATAATTCCTTCATAGAGATAGAGGACATAATTCACATGGATATAGTAAATCTCGCTTGGGCTGCTTTAATGGTAGTCTTTACGTTTTCCCTTTCACTAGTAGTATGGGGAAGGAGTGGACTCTAGAAGTACTACTAATTGAGTTTAGGAACTAAACAGTATCACTTTTTTTTATAGATCGTTCGGCAAAGTTTTTTTTTATTTAAAATTTCACTATTTCAATTTAAAATTTTATTTTTAAATTGAAATAGAAATGAAAAATATCTTCATTTCGAAATTCTCTTGGATTTTAGTTGAGTAATGTATTCTATGAATAATAAATATATATGAAGAATACTCTTTCAATCAAAGAAATATTTCAATTATTTCCGTGTTCGTATTTTGAAAGTAAAAAAAGTAAAAGGAATACAAATGGTAGGAAATTTATTCCAACTGAATTCTTCATAAATTTTCTATTTCGATGAACTGACTCTTACCAAAGTTAGATATGGACCATGAGGAAGAACGTAACTTTTTTTTTTTTTATTTTGTTTACCTCTTTACTGTTCAAAGATCAAAGAGAAAAAAATTCGGTTATTCCATTACGTGGATACACATTGGGAAACAACATAGTAGTTGTCCAACGAGATACTGCACATCCTAAAATATTGTCTTGGGCGAGTCACATATTGCGCCGCTTGTTTTAGTTTTACTATTTTAGAAATTTTATTTATGTTTTGCTTGTTTTATTGAACCCATATCATGGTTCAAACGTTAAAAGTCGACGAGTTTTACTAATCCTTTTCGAAATCCGAAGAAGTTCCCATGGATCATTTGTCAACTCCTCAATCAATGACTTCTTCGTCGGGAATGCTAACTAAAAGATTATTTTATTATACCCATCGAAGAAGTCATTGATTCTTTCGATCGGGATTCATATTGAAAATAATCAGAAATCTAGGAATTCTAATCGTAAAAGTAGCTTTCGATTATTTCAAATTAATTTAATTGAAATCAACACAAATTAAATACAAATAGATAAAGCAAAGAAATAGAATTGGGATACTATAGAATATACATTATCACTATATATATATTATATATACGTAATTAAATCGATTTCTATATATATAGAAAAGGAATATGACGATACTATTGTAGATTGATCTATATTAATCTATATTAAATTAACCCGCATTACAATACAACTTTATACACTACAATAACAATACTAGATAGTATGGTAGAAAGAAATATCTGAATCTTTCTACCATACTATTGTATCTCATAGAATACGACTGATTCTAGTCTGCCCATTTCATTTAAGACGCGAAATTTTTATCCTTTTCTTCTCTGCAATTATTGATAAGAAATAAAAAATCAAGTTTAATTCAAATTAATCACCTTGGCTGACTGTTTTTACGTATATTATAAGTAAAAAAGCAGTAGGAACTAGAATAAACAGTGCAGTAGCAATAAATGCGAGAATATTTACTTCCATAATCTCATTGTTTAATTTTTCTTTAATTCGCAATAACTCGGGAGTTAATCCCATAGAGATAATAAATCTTTCGCCTGTAAATTCAATGGGATGCATTACATCTCGATGATATCGAATCGGATCAATATCATGAATAACAATATCGGAGCTATCAAATCGATTCATCGTCAAGAATTGAATAGTATAACATAGGATGATCTTTTATCCATACTGAACTCAAAATTTGATTCCCGATACAATCAATAATTCCTTTATTTATTTATCATTCTTTTCCATTCTTTCTTTTCTATAACCTACCGCCCTCTTTGTACAATCATCTGATGAAGTATCATCTAACCGCCTTTCCACTTACCATTGGTTCGAAACAAACCCCAACAAACAATAGAAGCTCAATGAAAAAAAAGGAAGGAGCTAAGTTATAAACTCCTTTTTTTAATGATCCAATCTTCTTGGAAAACAAAAGAAGTATGATAAAGACGAGTACAAATTCCGGTATAAAAAAATCGAATATTCCATCAAATTAACTATTTTTTTATATATTTATATATAAATTTAAAAAGTTTGTTCTTTCAAGGAAAAACCCTTATAAAAAAAAAAATTCATTACCTCGCTAATAAAAAAGTGATCCTTGTTTGATCTTTATTTTTTGAATATCCTCTTTCATTGGATTAGTAATGGGACGCATATATCAAAAGCTCAATGCGAAATTTGAATGAGATAGATTATTTCAAATTAGTAAAATTTGAAATTGAGGTTACACAAAATAGGGCCCGAAAAGGATATACTTTTATTTTAATCTTAAAAAAAAAGTATTCTATACTATTCTATACACAGTAACTATGTTCAATTTTTTTTATATTGTACAAATTCCATTTATGTATGTACTCCCGGGAAACATACAATACTCTACTCTATTTCATATTTCACAGATCGGGAGTAATTGAAAAAGCCAGACCCAGTACAGTACGGTATCCCGTGGAATCCTGAATCTGATGCTAATAATATAATAATTGTACTAATCCACATATGCCTCTCTCCCATCAATCGAATCGGTACTAGTCGAAGAAATGGAAATTCCCCATTTGGTTGATGATAAATGTGAAACGAAAAAGAAAAAAAGAAGAGGGATCACTGTTGGGAATGAAATTATGTTATTTGGACTTCTTTTCACAAAAAATAGAGAGATGAATTGATATAGTTTTTTATTGGATTTGGATTCGTCGGGACTGACGGGGCTCGAACCCGCAGCTTCCGCCTTGACAGGGCGGTGCTCTGACCAATTGAACTACAATCCCAAGTAAATACCATAATAAAATAAAGTATACATATTTTTATGATTTCATTCTAACCCTTTCAATTTCGATTAGAAAGGGCGTGTTGTAACAGAGCTGCGAGTGTGATATATCGATACCCATATGTATATGTACTTTAGTGAGAGCAGCCGGTATTACTAGTAATCCTTTCGTTATTGCCAAATCAATTGGATAATCACTCGTTCAATCAAAAAAGTTTTTTTTTATTTACTCTTTTCCTTAAACTTTACTTTATAGTTACGGATCCTGATATGAATCTAGATCATTAGCAAGATCAGAATTTCTTGTAAAAAGAGAGTAAATAAATAGTGGTATAGATATATCATAAAATGGATTTCTTCCGTATTGGGATTGGGGGATCGGGCATTTCTGGAGAGCAACAAATGGGTTATATTATATCATTTCATGGCGGATCGGCAAATTATTGGGCCGAGCTGGATTTGAACCAGCGTAGACATATTGCCAACGAATTTACAGTCCGTCCCCATTAACCGCTCGGGCATCGACCCAGGAAGAATAAATTCCAGGCTTATTGATAATCCACGATCAACTTCCTTTCGTAGTACCCTACCCCCAGGGGAAGTCGAATCCCCGCTGCCTCCTTGAAAGAGAGATGTCCTGAACCGCTAGACGATGGGGGCAGACTTGCACGACCGCCATCATACTATGTTCATAGTATGAATAGTTTTTTAAAATTGTCAATATAATGGAATGGTATGACTCGATACGAAGGATCTTTCCGTCTTTCACGATTCTTTCTATACAATTTTTTTCGATAAAAGTTTGGTTCAAAGGCCACGCCGAATCTCTTTATCCGAATCTCTTTATCAATGATTCAATGAAATATCTTGGATCTATGTTAAATTAGTGGATACATGTATCACTCAAATGAATTTAGTTATGATGTCAATTAGGATAGTCTTGAAACAATTCATTGTATTGATATTTATCAAATCCAATATCAATAAACCGTTTTATTTTACCTATATTATATACTCTATATTAAATTATTTAAAAATTATATTAAATTATTTAATTTACTTTTACTGGATAAAGAAAATTTTTCATTCCTGAATGAACTCTTATACTTATTATAAGATATATCTATGTACATCTATTATAATAAGTATATATACTAAACTCATAGTGTCTTTATTCAGGAATTGGATCAAACAAGCCCTTTTAACTCAGTGGTAGAGTAACGCCATGGTAAGGCGTAAGTCATCGGTTCAAATCCGATAAGGGGCTTTGATTTTTTCATAAATCATAAAACTCCGGCAGTAGTATTTATATTTGAAGTGCGAATAAAGATATTGTTGATCTTTGTAATAAAGTAATAAAAAAAAAGTAACAAACCGTATAATTTAATATTTTAATATATAATCAAAATTATAACATTATAATTAATTATAGTATGGTTATAAATTTGCTATTTTAATAAATAAAATATATTATTAAATAAAAAATATATTATTAATTATTAAATAAATAATATAATTTATAATTATTATAAAATATAATTTATAATTATTATAAATATTATATTAATTATTATAAATATTATATTAAATATTATAATAAATGTAAGGATAAGTCGTCTCGTTAAATCTTCAAATATTACTATTCCTTTCCTATTTTCCATTATTCCAATTAAATCGATTAGAAATCAACAAAATAAAAAGTAAGTGGACCTAACCCATTGCATCATAATTATATCCACTATTCTGATATTAAAATTCGATAGAGATGAAATTGGATCTTTTTTTTCTTTGGACTACGCGGGAATCTGTCGATATATCCGATTTAATCTTCTTGTTCCTAGACGTTCTATAGGAATAAATTAGGAATGAATAAATTACTATTCCCTTCCTTTACCGGGAAACATTTATTCCAAGTCACAACATACGAGCCATTTTAAATATCTTTCTTTGATTCCAATTCCAGAACACAAGATCCGTTTTATTAGTTATATCTTATATATCTATTTATATATCTAGCAAATCGATATTTCATGTACTAAATATTTCCAT